TGACTGCATATTTACAATACAGACGTGGTGATCAGTTGGACCTTTGATTGAGTAACATTTCTTTTTTTGATTGACCTCCTACAGGGAGGAGGTCAAATTCCAGTTGCAATTCAACTTTGTTTTGTTAAGTTATTTTATTGTGATTCGACATACATAAGATAGACGGAATCACGCTCTGTAGGATTTGAACCTACGACATCGGGTTTTGGAGACCCGCGTTCTACCGAACTGAACTAAGAGCGCTTTCAAAGAATTTTTTTTTCCACTTAACTTCTAACACATCTCGCATAAATATAGTATCCAAAAATGAAAGATTATGCCCCGTCGATCTCAATTAATCTCTCGTTACTGCCCATAGGAGAAGTAATAGGTAGGGATGACAGGATTTGAACCCGTGACATTTTGTACCCAAAACAAACGCGCTACCAAGCTGCGCTACATCCCTTTTTAAAATTGTTGTACAGTGTCATTGTACAAAATACCTGTCTTGTTTTCCACATCTTTATTTTCTCCTCTATCTATATAGAACTTTCTTGTCATTTCTTGTTTTTGGTTTCATATAATAAAAGAATTATATACATCTGAAACCCAACCTAACATATAAAAAAGAATGAATATTTATCCGTAATGCTCAGGAAGAAGGGGTCATCTTTTTCTTTTTTAGTGACAGGAAAATCTCATCTATGTAAAAATAAATAAAAATGATCTTGAACTACAGCATCTGACAATATATGTATTACAATAAAGAAGGAGGATTTTCAATGCGAGATCTAAAAACATATCTCTCCGTGGCACCTGTGTTAACTACTCTATGGTTTGGGTCTTTAGCGGGTCTATTGATAGAAATTAATCGTTTATTCCCAGATGCCCTGTCATTCCCCTTTTTTTAATTCTAGTTATTGATATGCGAAGAAATGAAGAAATATAATTCCACATGACGTAACTAAAACCTCGCCTCTCCCTTTCAATTCTTTAGATTAGAATAGTAAGGAAAGAGAAGGAAAAAGTGTATTGAACCTCATAAAAAATCCGGTAGATCCAAGATCAAATTTGGGAAAACAGAAATAAAATTCAAATGTGTATCCAGTCTAGGGTGGGCTCTACGAAATCATAGCATAGAAAAAAGATACTTAAATGAAATATTGGGATTTAGGATAGAAATAATTGATAGTTAGAAAGAAATTGTATTACTTAATTATTATTCTATTTTGTATTACTTAACTTAATATATACTATATTAATACATATTCTATTAATTAGATAATAAATTAATTAGATAAGATAATAAGAAGAATTACAACGAAATGCTTAGAAATGGAATTTCTAACTAGTAACTTCTATTGATTTTTTTCTTCTTCTTCGGTTCGGATCGAAAATATAAGACTTAAGTTAAGTCGATACAAAATCTAAAGGAGGTTCATGGCCAAGGGTAAAGATGTCAGAGTCAGAGTTATTTTGGAATGTACCAGTTGTGTCCGAAATAGTGTCAATAAGGAATCGCGGGGCATTTCTAGATATATTACTCAAAAGAATCGCCACAATACACCCAGTCGATTAGAATTGCAAAAATTTTGTCGCTATTGTCATAAGCATACGATTCATGGGGAAATCAAGAAATAGATCGAAGGGAACATCATGTGTTCGATCTTTCCAAAGAACAGGACAGGAAGAGTAAGAACTTAACATATATAATATACATAATATATACAAATCAAACCCGATTTTATGTAGATATTCTTTCATGTGTATAGATATATAGTATATGAATGAAATAATATATGAATCAAAGCCTATTTCGGTTGGATCCGAAATGAATAAATAAATAGAACTTTAGAGATAAGGAATAAACCATGGATAAATCCAAGCAACCTTTTCGTAAATACAAGCGATCTTTTCGTAGGCGTTTGCCCCCAATTGGATCGGGGGATCGAATCGATTATAGAAACATGAGTTTAATTAGTCGATTTATTAGTGAACAAGGAAAAATATTATCTAGACGAGTGAATAGATTGACCTTGAAACAACAACGATTAATTACTATTGCTATAAAACAAGCTCGTATTTTATCTTTGTTACCTTTTCTTAATAATGAGAAACAATTTGAGAGAGCTGAGTCGATCCCAAGAACTACTGGTCCTAGAACCAGAAATAAATAGGCATACTCCTCAATTGACTCAAAAATCCAATTGGAACTCAAGCTCAGATTGATGTTTTGTTCGAAAAGGCCTAGAATCCTGATTTGATTCTTGTGTTATAATATAAGAAACAAAAATGGGGGAGAAGAAGAAATATTTTTTTTTATTGAAACATGTTCGTTCATTTCTACTACTTATCTTAATTTATTTTTATTCTATATCTTCCCGGAGTTCATTCTCCGGGGAATTCCCTTTCAATCATTCCTGTATATTACTTTTGAATCTCCTTTATTTGATAATTTTATTGGAAATCATGTAAAGACAATTCTTATTTGATATAGCTATTTGCGCAAGTATTTTACGATTAAGAAGCAATTGCTTCTTGTACAGATTGTGTATTAATATACTATAACTATAGAATACCTTATTCTCACGAGTTACTGCGTTTATCCGAGTGATCCACAAACGACGAAAATCCCTCTTTTGTCTGCCTCTATCTCGATGAGAGGAAACCAAAGCTCTCATTTTCTGTTGAGTAATCGTTCGAGTAAGTCTTGAATGAGCCCCTCTAAAGGTTGATGCAAATAAACGAATTTTTGTTCGACGTCTCCGAGCTGTATATCCTCGTTTAACTCTGGTCATTGAATCAGATTAAAGCTTAATGAATAACTAATTGATTTCTCTTCTTTCAGTCATCCTTTTCCCCTTCCCCGGTCGATTAATAACAAAACGGATTATTCCGATATATAAAATATCAATTCCAATGGCTTTTGCTACTATGACCTTCCCAACCACGATTTTGTATTCTATTCCTTCCAGTTATTTCACTGGAAATAAGAAATTAGAACGATACTAAATAAAAAAAAAATAGTGGGTTCCATCGTTTCTATGGTTACCTCTTAAACGGTGAGGTCCTCTCTATACACCGGAGCCTCTTCTTTCATTTAATCAAATGTTATTGTTAACTTGTATAGTTCACACTCTTTGGCTCTACCTATCTACAGTAATAGCTCTTTTCACAAAAAGAGTTATCCATACAGTGACGGCATTTAATTATGAAAGTTGGCTAGGTAGCTGACCCTGTTAGTCCGTTCTTTCAAGAAAAGGAGCATAACCTTTTTGCTTCTTATGATACCATTTCCTCCGCTTAATGGATAACCATTTGCTACCAATGGGGAATTGCTTCTTATTTCAAATCTAGATGATTGGATTTGCACCAATGGAAACCATAAATTCCATATACAATATGGGTATATGATAGATCTTCTCTATCTATCCTATTCATTGGTACCGGTCATTGATACTGAAAAAATTGTCTCATTTGTTCGAACTTATGATCTGAACGAGTCGCACATACACCCTAGTACATGTTCCTCGACGCTGAGGACATCCTCTAAGAGCGGGAGATTTTGTAACATTTCTTATTGGCTGTCTTGTGTTTCTAATAAGTTGTTTAATAGTTGGCATGTCGTATGTATATATATGTATATATAGAATAAAATGGGTTGGTTTAGATCGATCTTAACCTGATGATTGATCATCATGAATTATTTCTATTCAATATCAAATCACAGAAAATTTGAATTATGGTTTGAAATAAAATAGATTTATACGAAATCCCCAGTATTTTCATTTTCGACCGCTACAAGATCAACAATGCCATGAGCTTGGGCTTCTGTTGCTGACATAAAAACATCCCTTTCCATATCCTCGGATACAACCCATAAAGGGTTGCCCGTTCTTTGTACATAAACCTTTGTTAGGGTTTCGCGAAGTTTCAGTAGTTCTTCCGCTTCCAGGATAAATTCCCCTGCTTGTGCCTCATAAAAAGAACTAGCAGGTTGGTGAATCATAACCCTGATGATATTGATATAACATCATGAACGGTTCTTCTATCTCGCATGATTGGGCTAAACTAAAGTAGGGGATAAAAAAATAACAAGAAAAAAAAATCAAATAGAATTGAATAACCGTACAGGCATCTTTTGTTCATTGCATACGGCTCTGCAATGGAATTGACCCTTTCTTCTCTTCTATTCTATCGAAGAAAGAAATAGAATCCATCTAATCCAGATCGTTGAATGATCCATTTACCACCCTTCCTTTCATAGAAGTAAAAAAGAATACTATGATGGTTCTGTTACTTTATATATTTATCTCGTCTGTGATTTAGCAATCCCAAAGTTTCTTTTTGATACGATCAAATAAGTCAAAAATGATCTTTTTTTTTTCATTTTTGTACTCTTTCTTTCATAGCATAAGTATCAGAAAGAGACTTCTGGTGTGGAAGAAAAATGGTTTGTGACGCTGAAATGTACTCCCGACACATAAGATCAAATCGGAAATAACCTTTATTTCATACTACTATCTCGATACAAAATCTCATGTTATGAAAAAACAATAATGGTTTGTTCATATCGAACCCGAAGTGCCATGCTATTATTACTTATAATTTTCTTTTATAATCAATGTGGCGAAGGCATAGTCTTCTTTTTTTTTCAATCAAATAAAAACTCATTGGCGCCAAGCGTGAGGGAATGCTAGACGTTTGGTAATTTCTCCTCCGACCAGAATAAAAGATCCCATTGACGCGGCTAATCCCATGCATATCGTATGCACATCAGGTGACACAAATTGCATAGTATCATAAATGGATATTCCTGGTATTACCCATCCGCCGGGAGAGTTTATAAACAAATAAAGATCCCTAGTACCATCTTCTATACTGAGATATACCATGAGACCAACAAGTTGATTCGAGATCTCGCTATCAACCTCTTGGCCTAAAAAAAGTAATCTTTCTCGATAAAGTCGGTTGATTAGGACAAAATTGCATCCCTTAGGAACCGTACGTGCACCTTTGGATACATACGGTTCAAAAAAAATTGTGAAAAAGAAAAAAAAAGAATCAATGTGTCGATTCCAGCTTTATTTCTTTTTTTTATGTAACAGGTTTTCTTAATGAAAGGTCTTCTATTAAAAAAAACGAGATGAGTTTAGGCTCCCTTCCCTCTAAAAAAAAAAAGAGATTACTGAACTTATTAAACTAACCTATCATTGATGTATTGTTTCATCGATATTAAAATCACGATGTCATTGTCTTGTTCCTGAATGGGTCCTTTCAATTCTTTTAGGTTCATGGTCTACCCCGGGAAAAGATCTGTCCGAATTCTATTTGCACATATAGGACAAATGGTCTCAGTACCATTTTTTTGTTATGACTTCTTTTTTTTTGTTAATTTTGTGTCTTGCTTTCCCAAAACTATTTGATGTATTCATCATACTATTCCGTTGGTCGGCAATTTGGGATCACTACTATCACTACTATAGTAATAGTAGGTATAAAGTAATAGTAGGTATAAGAATCATTTATGATACAAGTGGTAATCATACATATATTATATTAACAATTTGTTATCGATTTGGTATTTTCTGAACGGAGCCTGGATACTTTATTTTATCAGTCCAAGTAAACCATAAATTCTTCTAAATTGATAATATTGATCCCCAATATAAAATAAATTGATCTAATTGCACTTCACGCTCCGAATGATTGATTGATGCCTCACTCAATACAATATCTCTTGGGCGAAACAGAGGATATCTCGATCAGGGGAGAGAACGGGTAAATCCCATATGACCCAATATGTCTGACAAGTCGCACTATACGTCAACCCAAACCGCATCTTCCTCTCCAGGACTCCGAAAAGGTACTTTTGGAACACCAATGGGCATTAAATTAAAGAAAAAAATTTAGTACTATACTTCACTTTAATATGGAAACGTAACAATCAATGGTTTATTGTCTTCATCCCTTTTTTCTCTTTATTCTATTTGATACATAGATTGGAAAGTTTATAGAGTAAGACAGAATGAATAAAGAAAGAAAAAATTTGAACGAAGAAATCGATCGTTCGAATGATAAACAAGTATCTATCCATTCGTTCCCCAAAAATGGGACCAATCCTCCCATTGCGTATTGGTACTTATCGGGTATAGAATAGATCTGCTTCTCTTTGTTCTTACGAACAAAATTGTTCCGTTATTTTCACGTTATTTTCAATGGAATGGAATAAATATTAATCCTTTCTGATACGGAATCTACTGAAAAGGTTAGGTACATGGTTAGTATATATAGTTTTTTCCAATGCGATAAAATAAAGTGGCATAGTGTCTATTTTTCTTTGATAAAGAGGTATTTCCATGGGTTTACCTTGGTATCGTGTTCATACTGTCGTATTGAATGATCCCGGTCGATTGCTTTCTGTTCATATAATGCATACAGCTCTAGTTTCTGGTTGGGCTGGTTCGATGGCTTTATATGAATTAGCGGTTTTTGATCCCTCTGATCCCGTTCTTGATCCGATGTGGAGACAAGGTATGTTCGTTATACCCTTCATGACTCGTTTAGGAATAACCAATTCGTGGGGTGGTTGGAGTATTTCAGGAGGAACTATAACAAATCCGGGTATTTGGAGTTATGAAGGTGTGGCAGGGGCACACATAGTGTTTTCCGGTTTGTGCTTCTTGGCAGCTATCTGGCATTGGGTATATTGGGACCTAGAAATATTCTGTGATGAACGTACGGGAAAACCTTCTTTGGATTTGCCCAAGATCTTTGGAATTCATTTATTTCTCTCAGGGGTAGCTTGCTTTGGCTTTGGCGCATTTCATGTAACAGGTTTGTATGGTCCTGGAATATGGGTGTCCGATCCTTATGGACTAACTGGAAAAGTACAATCTGTAAATCCAGCGTGGGGCGCGGAAGGTTTTGATCCTTTTGTTCCGGGAGGAATAGCCTCTCATCATATTGCAGCGGGTACATTGGGCATATTAGCAGGCCTATTCCATCTTAGTGTTCGTCCGCCTCAACGTCTATACAAAGGATTACGTATGGGCAATATTGAAACTGTACTTTCCAGTAGTATCGCTGCTGTTTTTTTTGCAGCTTTTGTTGTTGCTGGAACTATGTGGTATGGTTCAGCAACTACCCCAATCGAATTATTTGGTCCTACTCGTTATCAGTGGGATCAGGGATACTTTCAGCAAGAAATATATCGAAGAGTTAGTGCCGGGCTAGCCGAAAATCTTAGTTTATCGGAAGCTTGGTCTAAAATTCCCGAAAAATTAGCTTTTTATGATTATATTGGTAATAATCCGGCAAAGGGGGGATTATTCAGAGCAGGCTCAATGGACAATGGGGATGGAATTGCTGTTGGATGGTTAGGACACCCCGTCTTTAGAGATAAAGAAGGGCGCGAGCTTTTTGTACGTCGTATGCCTACTTTTTTTGAAACATTTCCGGTAGTTTTGGTAGATGAAGACGGAATTGTGAGAGCTGATGTTCCTTTTAGAAGGGCAGAATCAAAGTATAGTGTTGAACAAGTAGGTGTTACTGTTGAGTTCTATGGTGGCGAACTTAATGGAGTAAGTTATTCTGATCCTGCTACTGTGAAAAAATATGCTAGACGTGCCCAATTAGGTGAAATTTTTGAATTAGATCGGGCTACTTTGAAATCCGATGGTGTTTTTCGTAGCAGTCCAAGGGGTTGGTTCACTTTTGGGCATGCTACGTTTGCTTTGCTCTTCTTTTTCGGACACATTTGGCATGGCGCTAGAACCTTGTTCAGAGATGTTTTTGCTGGTATTGATCCAGATTTGGATGCTCAAGTGGAATTTGGAGCATTCCAAAAACTTGGAGATCCAACTACAAGGAGACAAGTAGTCTGATACGACATTGTTGTGGTATCTTTCGCCTCTATTTTTTTTTTATTTGACATTGGGTATCAGAGAAATCTTGACTTGAATCACCATCTTTTCTTTGACTTTTTTTCTTTCTTTATATGATATGATAAATGATCCCAAATGAATAGGTGTGGAAGCTATAATTGTAAACCACGATCGAATCCATGGAAGCATTGGTTTATACATTCCTTTTAGTCTCGACTTTAGGGATAATTTTTTTCGCTATCTTTTTTCGAGAACCACCTAAGGTTCCGACTAAAAAAATGAAATAACCTTTCGAAATAATTTAATTGAAGTAATGAGCCTCCCATATTGGGAGGCTCATTACTTCAACTAGTCCCCGTGTTCTTCGAATGGATCTCTTAGTTGTTGAGAGGGTTGCCCAAAAGCGGTATATAAGGCGTACCCAGTAAAGCTTACAAGTAAACCGGATATGGAGATGGCGACTAGGGTTGCTGTTTCCATTTTTAGATAATTTCAAGATCACAATGGATCTACGATAAGATCGTTTATTTACAACTACAACGGAATAGTATACAAAGTCAACAGATCTCAACCAATCATTAAATAGGATTTATGGCTACACAAACCGTTGAGGATAGTTCTAGATCTGGGCCAAGACGAACTACTGTAGGGGATTTATTGAAACCATTGAATTCGGAATATGGTAAAGTAGCTCCGGGATGGGGGACTACACCACTTATGGGGGTCGCAATGGCTCTATTTGCGATATTCCTATCTATTATTTTGGAAATTTATAATTCTTCCGTTTTACTGGATGGAATTTCAATGAGTTAGGTTTATAAGAACTATGAAGTCCTAGTCTTTCAATCAAAGAAAAAATTACTTTAGACTTGGATTTCTAGACCATTCTATTCTGGTAGTTCGACCGTGGAATTTATTTGTTTCGGTATTTCCGGAATATGAGTGTGTGACTTGTTATAATTGATCCTATTGATAATACATAGAATGGACCTGTTATCTCTATCAAGATGATTCTACCTCGTCGGATATTTATTCTAGTATCTGGAGCACGGAATATATAGAATAGATCAAGAAAAGAAATATTTGAACTATGATTCATACCTACTATTTATTCAGACCTCGCAACCGGACTCAAAAAAAATTCAAATAGGTATTTTCTAAATCAAACGAATTTTATTCCTTCAGATTTATTTTGACCGAAGGATAACTCTTTCTCTAGATTTTGTTGAGTCATTACATCCATTCATTCAATAAGTGATCATCAAAGGTTCTTACTCAGAGAACCTTTGAGTTTAGCTTGAGGCTAAATCATCGTGGTTCTAGTATGAATCTGAGGTTTCAATTGATTCATAGGGTCTCAACAAGAGAATTCCTATCAATAGTAAAACAAGAGTAAATCCGCAGTACGCACAAAAAAAAAACAATAAATCAAATAAAAAATAGGGAAGAGAAGATTCAAGAGGCCTGTAACGATCAACATAAAGAAAGACAGATGAGCCAACTTGATATTTTTTGGCATTATCATCACAAAGAAGAGATTCCGGATTTTTGTTACTTCGTATCTTCGAGGCAAATCGAATCAAGTGGTTAATGAAGTTTTTCATTTTCTATTATATATCCGTTGAAATCAGTATTTGTGTGTTTCCGCTTGAGCCGTACGAGATGAAATTCTCATATACGGTTCTCAGAGGGGGAGTTCCATTGGGTTACCTATCTCAATAAAGTATATGATTGGTTTGAGGAACGTCTTGAGATTCAGGCGATTGCAGATGATATAACTAGTAAATATGTTCCTCCTCATGTCAACATATTTTATTGTTTAGGGGGGATCACACTTACTTGTTTTCTAGTACAAGTAGCTACGGGTTTTGCTATGACTTTTTACTATCGTCCAACCGTTACAGAGGCTTTTTCCTCTGTTCAATACATCATGACTGAGGCCAACTTTGGTTGGTTAATCCGATCAGTTCATCGATGGTCAGCAAGTATGATGGTTCTCATGATGATCCTGCACGTATTTCGTGTGTATCTCACAGGTGGATTTAAAAAACCTCGCGAATTAACTTGGGTTACGGGTGTGGTTTTGGCTGTATTGACTGCATCTTTTGGTGTAACTGGTTATTCCTTACCTCGGG